TTTATCTTCGTTACCTTTTCTTAATAATGAAAAACAATTTGAAAGAACTGAGTCGACCACTAGAACTCCTGGTCTTAGAGCCCGAAATAGATAGGCTTACTTTTTTTTTTCAATTGAATCAAAATTCTAATTCGAACTCAAACAGAGATTGGTGTTTTGTTCAAAAAAGCCAAAAATGCAGATTTGATTATCGTATCTTTCGTAAGAGAAAAATCAGGTAAGCTGAGAAATCTTTTTTTATTGAACGTGTTCATTCATTTTGACTCCTTTATCATATTCATTTCTATTTTACCGTCCCGGAGAATGAACTCCGGGAAACTCTCTTTAAATTATTCCAACGCATTGCTTTCAATTTACTTACTTTATGATCTCGTTGGAAATCATATAAAGACAATTCTTATTTAATATAGCTATTTGCGCAAGTATTTTACGATTAAGAAATACCCGTCTCTTATACAGATCATGTATTAATCTATTATAACTATTTGATACTCCCCTTTCGCGAATCACTCCGTTTATGCGAGCAATCCATAAACGACGAAAGTTTCTCTTTTGCCTACCTCTATCCCGATGAGCCGAAACCAAAGCTCTTATTTTCTGTTGAGTAATAGTTCGAGTAAGTCTTGAATGAGCCCCTCGAAAGCTTGAGGCAAATAAACGAATTTTTGTTCTACGTCTCCGAGCGATATATCCTCGTCTAATTCTGGTCATTGTATAAATGAGATTTTGACGAATAACTAATGAATTTTCCTTCTTTCAGTTATTCTTTTTCACTTTCTTAGTCTATTAATAACAAAACGGATTTTCCAATGTATTAAAATGGAATTCCAATGGCTTTGGCTACTATAACCTTCCCGACCACAATTTTCCTTTTTTCTAGGCATTTCACTTAATCTCGAAAAAATAAATTGTATTCTATTAGCTATCAAAAACATAGTAAATGGATAAAAAGAAATAGTGGCTTCCATCGTTTCTATGGTTACTTCTTAAACGGTAAGGTCTTCTCTATACACCGGAGCCTCTTATTTGATTTAATCAATCTTATTGGTAATTTGACTTGTACAGTTCACACTTTTTCGGCTCTACTCTACCCCTGAATTATCCAATAATAGATCTTTCACAATAAGATCTACCACCCATACAGTAACGGTATTTAATTAGAAAGGTTAGCTGGATAGCTGACCCTGTTAGTCCGTTCTTGCAAGAGTGGGAGTCTAATCTTTTTGTTTTTAAAATAGGATTTTCCCCGCTTAATGGATAACCGTTTGATACCAATGGGGAATTTTTTCTCATTTTAAATTGAGGTGATTAAATTTGCACCAATAGAAACCATAAATTTCATACACAATAGGGGGATAGAATAGATTTTCTTATTTTTCTTTTTAGATTTAATTTAGATAGTGAATGGAATTCTTCCATTTTATCCTATTTATTGATACGGGAAAAATTGTTTTCTTTCTTTTGTCCCAGCCCATGATCTTAACGAGTCACACATACACCCTAGTACATGTTCCTCGACGCTGAGGGCATCCCCCGAGAGCGGGGGATTTCGTAACATTTCTGATTGGCTGTCTTGTTTTTCTAATAAGTTGTTTAATAGTTGGCATGTTGAATCATATACATAATGGGTTGGTTTAGATCGACCCTAACCAGATAATTCTGAATTTTTTCAATATCAAATTTGGAGTAAGAAGATAAAATAAAAAATCGCGGATTTACGCGAAATCTATACTATTTTCAGCAACTGCTAGACTGCTACAAGATCAATAATTCCATAAGCTTGGGCTTCTGTTGCTGACATAAAAGCATCTCTTTCCATGTCTTCGGATACAACCCATAAAGGTTTGCCCGTTCTTTGTACATAAACCCTTGTGAGGGTTTCGCGCAGTTTCAGCAGTTCTTCCGCTTCCAGGATAAATTCTCCCGTTTGTGCTTCATAAAAAGAAGTAGCAGGTTGATGAATCATTACCCTGATGATATAACAGAATAAAAAGTTCTTCTATCTCGCATGATGAAGAGAAAAGAAAGATAAAGGATACCAAGAAAAAAAAATTGAATTGAACAACCGTACGGGCATCTTTTGTGCATTGCATACGGCTCTACAATAACATTGACCCTTAACCTTCCATCGAAGAAAGAAAAAAATAGGATTTATTAGACCCAGATCGGTAAATGATCAAATTACCACCCTTCGTTTTGTAAGAGTTAAAAAATACTATGATGGTTCCGTTGCATAATAATGTATTTTTATTTGTAATCTATTTTATATATTTTGTCTGTGATTCAGCAATCCCAAAGTTTCTTTTTGATCGGATCAAATAAAAAAAGTAAAGAAAAATCATTTTTTTTCATACTATTCCATAACATAAATATTGTTATGGGTTCTGCGGTATAAAAACAAAAAGTTTGTGACGCTAAACTCGACTTCCAATAGATAAGAAAAAAATTGGAAATATCCTTTAGCTCATACTACTCTCTCGATACATAATCTAATATTTTT